CCAATATCAATCCTTTTTATTCCAAAGGGAAGATTCCATTAGTTACCCAGCATCAAGAAACTGTCGGTACGTTGTTGAATCGAAATAAGGAATGCCAATCTTTGATAATTTTGTCATCATTCAATTGTTTTCGAGTTGGTCCATTCAACGGTTCGAAATATAACAATGTGGCAAAAGAGTCAAATCCTATAACTCCAATTAGGGATTTGTTGGGTCCCTTAGGTACTATTGTACCTAAAATAGTGAACTTTTATTCATCTTACCATTTAATAACTCATAATCAGATCTTGTTAAACAAATATTGGCTACTTGACAATTTTAAACAGACTTTCCAAGTACTTGAAGTACTTAAATACTGTTTAATAGATGAAAATAGGAGGATTTATAATCCTGGTCCGTGCAATAACATCATTTTGAATCCATTCCATTTGAATTGGTGCTTTCTACATTACAATTATTGTGAAGAGACATCCACAATAATTAGCATTGGACAATTTATTTGTGAAAATATATGTCTATTTAAATATGGACCACGCATAAAAAAATCTGGTCAAATTTTAATTGTTCATGTTGACTCCTTAATTATAAGATCTGCTAAGCCCTATTTGGCCACTCCAGGGGCGACTGTTCATGGACATTATGGAGAAACCCTTTTTGAAGGAGATACATTAGTTACATTTATATATGAAAAATCCCGATCTGGTGACATAACGCAAGGTCTTCCAAAAGTGGAACAAATCTTAGAAGTTCGCTCGATTGGTTCAATATCGATGAACCTTGAAAGGAGAGTTGAAGGTTGGAACGAGCGTATACCAAGAATTCTTGGAATTCCTTGGGGATTCTTAATTGGAGCTGAGCTAACCATAGCCCAAAGTCGTATCTCTTTGGTTAATAAGATCCAAAAGGTTTATCGATCCCAGGGGGTACAGATCCATAATAGACATATAGAGATTATTGTACGGCAAGTAACATCAAAAGTGTTGGTTTCAGAAGATGGAATGTCTAATGTTTTTTTACCTGGAGAATTAATCGGATTGTTGCGAGCGGAACGAGCAGGGCGTGCTTTAGACGAAGCGATCTGTTATCGGGCAATTTTATTGGGAATAACGAGGGCATCTCTGAATACTCAAAGTTTCATATCCGAAGCAAGTTTTCAAGAAACTGCTAGAGTTTTAGCAAAAGCTGCTCTACGGGGTCGTATTGATTGGTTGAAGGGTCTGAAAGAAAATGTTGTTCTGGGGGGTATTATCCCTGTCGGTACGGGATTCAAAAAATTAGTGCACCGTTCAAGGCAAGACAAAAACATTCATTTGGAAATCAAAAAGAAAAATCTATTCGAGTTGGAAATGAGAGATATTTTGTTACACCATAGAGAATTTTTTTGTTCTTGCGCCCCAAGCAATTTCCATGACACACCAGAAAAATTATTTACGCGAATTCATAATTCCTAAGGAGAGATTTATTCTTTAAATTACTTTCTAGTTATTTTCTAGTTATTGATTTGGTAATAAATAAAATTGAGTAAGTAATAATCAAAATTAATGGTTTGGGCTGTGTATCGACGGTCAATCCCGGTAGAAAGTTCCGTAGGAACAATTATTTATTTATAAAAAAAAAAGAGAAAGCGTGGGAAAAATGACAAGAAGATATTGGAACATCCATTTGGAAGAGATGATGAAAGCAGGAGTTCATTTTGGTCATGGTACTAAGAAATGGAATCCTAGAATGGCCCCTTATATCTCTGCAAAGCGTAAAGGTATTCATATTATAAATCTTACTAGAACTGCTCGTTTTTTATCAGAAGCCTGTGATTTAGTTTTTGATGCAGCAAGTCGAGGAAAAAACTTCTTAATCGTTGGTACCAAAAATAAAGCAGCAGATTTAGTAGCATCAGCTGCAATAAGGGCTCGATGTCATTATGTTAATAGAAAATGGCTCGGTGGTATGTTAACGAATTGGTCCACTACGGAAACGAGACTTCATAAGTTCAGAGACTTAAGAGCAGAACAAAAGATGGGGAAACTCAACCGTCTCCCTAAAAGAGATGCAGCAATATTGAAGAGAAAATTATCTACTTTGCAAACATATCTGGGTGGGATCAAATATATGATGGGGTTGCCCGATATTGTAATCATCGTCGATCAGCAAGAAGAATATACGGCTCTTCGAGAATGTGTCATTTTGGGAATTCCGACGATTTGTTTAATCGATACAAATTGCGACCCAGATCTCGCAGATATTTCGATTCCAGCCAACGATGATGCTATAGCTTCAATCCGATTGATTCTTAACAAATTAGTATCCGCAATTTGTGAGGGTCGTTCTAGCTATATAAGAAGTCGTTGATTATGATTATGTTATGATTAAGAATAATAAGATTAGTTAATTATTTTAATTTATTTTATTGGACCGGTTACTATTCTTGTCTTGAATTTTTATTTTAAAAAGAGATAAAATGGGATATTATTGATATTATGTTATGTGATTTCTTGGTATCCTAAATATATGATTAATGATGAAAGCGGATGAGTTGAGAAAGAGATGGTTGAATCAAAATAATTCTTTTTTTTGAAGTTCGATTTCTGCCAGAGGACAATATGAATGTTATACCATGTTCCATTAAAACACTCAAAGGGTTATACGATATATCAGGTGTAGAAGTAGGCCAACATTTATATTGGCAAATAGGAGGTTTACAAATTCATGCCCAAGTACTTATCACTTCTTGGGTCGTAATTGCTATCTTATTAGGTTCAGTCATCCTAGCTGTTCGGAATCCACAAACCATTCCAACCGACGGTCAGAATTTCTTCGAATATGTCCTTGAATTTATTCGAGACTTGAGCAAAACTCAGATTGGAGAAGAATATGGTCCTTGGGTTCCCTTTATTGGAACTATGTTCCTATTTATTTTTGTTTCTAATTGGTCAGGTGCTCTTTTACCTTGGAAAATCATACAGTTACCTCATGGGGAGTTAGCCGCCCCCACGAATGATATAAATACTACTGTTGCTTTAGCTTTACTCACGTCAGTGGCATATTTTTATGCGGGTCTTACCAAAAAAGGATTGGGCTATTTCGGAAAATACATTCAACCAACTCCAATCCTTTTACCAATTAACATCCTAGAAGATTTCACAAAACCTTTATCTCTTAGTTTTCGACTTTTCGGGAATATATTGGCTGATGAATTAGTAGTTGTTGTTCTTGTTTCTTTAGTACCTTTAGTAGTTCCTATACCTGTCATGTTTCTTGGATTATTTACAAGTGGTATTCAAGCTCTTATTTTTGCAACTTTAGCTGCGGCTTATATAGGGGAATCCATGGAGGGTCATCATTGATTAGTTTTCGAAATAGTCTTTTTTTTTTTAGCTTATCCTAATTGAGGCAATGCATATAATTTACTTGGTTCTTGGTTGAGGAACATAATAGATAGAAATACATATATATATACGACTAGAGTTGTAGGAGGAAAGATAGACGATATTACGAAATGGTGGATGGGTTAGGGGTGTCACACTAGATATATGGAATGCCTATAAGCCCAGCCACAGCCCCTGTATATCTTTCGAAGAATTATTCTAGAATCCAATTCAACTAGAATCCAATTCAATATAAAATGCGGGCGGTTTACGTTATGAAAGAAACAAATGTATATGTGATATTAGATATATACTAGTTATATAGGGGTTATCCCTATCGAATCTATATTATATTATTTTTTATATTCGAAGTTTTAGTTACTTTGACTCGATAGATTTTAGTGATCAAATAAATAATAATTCATTGGTTGATTGTATCATTAACCATTTTTTTTTTGGTGCGAGGAACCTATCATCATGAATCCACTGATTTCTGCCGCTTCCGTTATTGCTGCTGGATTGGCCGTAGGGCTTGCTTCTATTGGACCTGGAGTTGGTCAAGGTACTGCTGCAGGCCAAGCCGTAGAAGGTATTGCGAGACAACCAGAAGCAGAAGGAAAAATACGAGGTACTTTATTGCTTAGTCTAGCTTTTATGGAAGCTTTAACAATTTATGGACTGGTCGTGGCACTAGCGCTTTTATTTGCGAATCCTTTTGTTTAATTTAAAACTCGAATGAAAATGTAAAAAAGTACATAACATACTTTTTTCTTATTTTATTAACTCGTTGCCGTTTGCTTTTGTGAATTATATCAATACTTTACTCCTACAATTATGTATTTGTTGCAACAATACCCCGGGAAGGACTGATTTGAGAATGAGGAATTAGTGGATTCGCTCGCTTTTTTCCTTCCCGTCCTTAGTTTAATACGATGGAATTTTTACTTTTCTTTTAAGAAGTGTTTGAACAAAGGGGATATTTTGCAATTGACACGAGACCTTAGTACCTAACTTAATAAGTATCTTATCGGAAACTTCAAAAAAAGAAAAAAAATAAGAAATTTTGTAATTCTCAAATTCAATAACTAAATTTAATCTACTCCCATAAAAAATGGGAAATTAAGAAAAAAAAGAAATCGATAAAAAAAAAAGGGCGAGCCCAGTGATACAAAAAGAGCTCTGTTCTTTGTTAGTCCTATCTATAAGAGGAGAGCGTATGCAAAATGTAACCGATTCCTTCGTTTCCTTAGGCCGTTGGCCATCCGCCGGGAGTTTCGGGTTTAATACCGATATTTTAGCAACAAATCCAATAAATCTAAGTGTAGTGCTTGGTGTATTGATTTATTTTGGAAAGGGAGTGTGTGCGAGTTGTATATTTCAAGAATAGGTTGGACCCAACCGGCTGCACTTTATTTTTATTTATGTTATTTTTATTTTATATTCTATTTTTATAGTATAAGTATAGAATGAATCAGAAAAAAAGTGCATAATCTCAACGAATTCCTTCTGAGTAAATTCATAAATCATATGTAAGAACCATAGCATTTCGTTATTCATTGGTAAGTAAACTTTGATTCTCTATCAACCAATAATGTGAGACCTTTAACATGGTTAAAGCTAAACTGTTTGAAGTCCGGG